GGTCCGTGCAGATCCAGTATAGTGTCTTTTTCGCTCCACAAAGATCAAGATCAAATGAATGTTCATTCTTTTTCTTTCGAAGAAAGATATATCTTTGACCTCTCAATGACTAATCATCGAGTAAGACATAAATTGTTGGATACTTCTGGTAAAAAAGATAGGGAAATTCTTGACTATTCAAGACCTGATCGAATCATATCCAATGGTCATTGGAATTTCATATATCCTTCTATTCTCCAAGAAAATTCTGATTTCTTGGCGAAAAAACGAAGAAATAGATTCATTATCCCATTACAATATGATCAAGAACGAGATAAAGAACTAATGCCCTGTTTTGGTATTTCGATTGAAATACCCATAAATGGTATTTTACGTAGAAATAGTATTCTTGCTTATTTTGATGATCCACGATACAGAAGAAATAGTTCAGGAATTACTAAATATGGGACCATAGAGGTGGATTCAATCATAAAAAAAGAGGATTTGATTGAGTATCGAGGAGCAAAAGAATTTAGTCCGAAATACCAGAAAGTAGATCGGTTTTTTTTCATTCTCGAAGAAGTGCATATCTTACCCGGGTCTTCGTTCATAATGGTCCGGAACAATAGTATCATTGGAGTAGATACACAACTCGCTTTAAATACAAGAAGCCGGGTAGGCGGATTAGTCCGAATGGAGAGAAAAAAAAAAAGTATTGAACTGAAAATCTTTTCTGGAGATATTCATTTTCCTGGAGAAACAGATAAGATATCCAGGCACAGCGGCATTTTGATACCACCAGAGACGGAAAAAAAAAATTCTACGAAATCAAAAAAATTGAAAAATTGGATCTATGTCCAACGGATCACACCCACCAAGAAAAAGTATTTTGTTTCGGTTCGGTCCGTAGTCACATATGAAATAGCTGATGGGATAAATTTAGCAACACTTTTCCCTCGGGATCTCTTGCAGGAAAAGGATAATGTCCAACTTAGAGTTGTCAATTATATCCTTTATGGAAATGGCAAGTCAATTCGAGGAATTTATCACACAAGTATTCAATTAGTTCGGACTTGCTTAGTATTGAATTGGGACCAAGAAAAAAATGGTTCTATAGAAGAGGTTCATGCTTCCTTTGTTGACGTAAGGACAAATGATCTGATTCGCGATTTCATAAGAATTGAGTTAGTCAAGTCCACTATTTCGTATACCGGAAAAAGGTATGATAGGGCAAGTTCCGTATTGATTTCCGATAATGGATTAGATCGCACCAATATCAATCCTTTTTATTCCAAGGCGAAGATTCAATCACTTACCCAACATCAAGGAACTATTGGTATTGGTACGTTGTTGAATCGAAATAATGAATGCCAATCTTTGATAATTTTGTCATCATCCAATTGTTCTCGAATTGGTCCATTCAATGGTTCGAAATATAACAATGTGACAAAAGAATCAGATCCCATAACCAAAATTAGGGATTTGCTGGGTCCCTTAGGGACTATTGTCCCTAAAATAGCGAATTTTTTTTCATCTTACTATTTAATAACTCATAATCATATCTTGTTAAAGAAATATTTGTTACTTGACAATTTTAAACAGACTTTCCAAGTACTTAAATACTGTTTAATAGATGAAAATAGGAGGATTTATAATCCCGATCCATGCGGTAACATAATTTTGAATCCATTCCATTTGAATTGGTGCTTTCTCCATCACGATTATTGTGAAGAGACATCTACAATAATTAGCCTTGGACAATTTATTTGTGAAAATGTATGTCTATTCAAATACGAATCACACGTAAAAAAATCTGGTCAAATTTTAATTGTTCATGTTGACTCCTTAGTTATAAGATCAGCTAAACCCTATTTGGCCACTCCAGGAGCAACTGTTCATAGCCATTATGGAGAAATCCTTTACGAAGGAAATACATTAGTCACATTTATATATGAAAAATCGAGATCTGGTGACATAACGCAAGGTCTTCCAAAAGTGGAACAAATCTTAGAAGTGCGTTCGATTGATTCAATATCGATGAACCTAGAAAGGAGAGTTGAAGGTTGGAACGAACGTATACAAAGAATTCTTGGAATACCCTGGGGATTCTTGATTGGAGCTGAGCTAACCATAGCCCAAAGTCGTATCTCTTTGGTTAATAAGATCCAAAAGGTTTATCGATCCCAGGGGGTACAGATCCATAATAGACATATAGAAATTATTGTACGTCAAGTAACATCAAAAGTGTTGGTTTCAGAAGATGGAATGTCTAATGTTTTTTTACCTGGGGAATTAATCGGCTTTTTGCGAGCGGAACGAGCAGGGCGTGCTTTGGACGAAGCGATCTGTTATCGGGCAATCTTATTGGGAATAACGAGGGCATCTCTAAATACTCAAAGTTTCATATCCGAAGCAAGTTTTCAAGAAACCGCTCGAGTTTTAGCAAAAGCTGCTCTACGAGGTCGTATTGATTGGTTGAAAGGCCTGAAAGAGAACGTTGTTCTGGGGGGGATTATACCTGTTGGTACCGGATTCCAAAAATTAGTACACCCTTCAAGGCAAGACAAGAACATTCATTTGGAAATAAGAGATATTTTGTTACACCATAGAGAATTATTTTGTTCTTACGTCCAAAACAATTTCCATGAGACAAATTTCCATGAGACATCAGAACAATCATTTACGCGATTTAATGATTCCTAAGAGCAGATTCTTTTCTTTCACTTTAACTATCTTTCAATTATCTGGTCCGATTATTGATTTGGTAAAAAATAAAAAATAAGTAATTAAATTGGTAAAAAATAAGTAATTAAAAGAAATTAATGGTTTGGGTCGTGTATCAACGGTCAATCCCCCGTAGAAGGTTCCATCGGAACAATTATTTATTTCAGGTTACCTCGTCTCTTTGTTAAAAAAAAAGGAAGTCTGGGGAAAAATGACAAGAAGATATTGGAACATCAATTTGGAAGAGATGATGGAAGCAGGAGTTCATTTTGGTCATGGTACTAAGAAATGGAATCCTAGAATGGCCCCTTACATCTCTGCAAAGCGTAAAGGTATTCATATTACAAATCTCACTAGAACTGCTCGTTTTTTATCAGAAACCTGTGATTTAGTTTTTGATGCAGCAAGTAGGGGAAAAAACTTCTTAATCGTTGGTACAAAAAATAAAGCAGTGGATTCAGTAGCATCAGCTGCAATAAGGGCTCGGTGTCATTATGTTAATAAAAAATGGCTTGGTGGTATGTTAACGAATTGGTCCACTACGGAAACGAGACTTCACAAGTTCAGGGACTTAAGAGCAGAACAAAAGATGGGGAAACTCAACTGTCTCTCCAAAAGAGATGCAGCAATGTTGAAGAGAAAATTATCTACCTTGCAAACATATCTCGGTGGGATCAAATATATGACGGGGTTGCCTGATATTGTGATCATCGTTGATCAGCAAGAAGAATATACGGCTCTTCGAGAATGTGTCATTTTGGGGATTCCGACAATTTGTTTAATCGATACAAATTGTGACCCAGATCTCGCAGATATTTCGATTCCATCAAATGATGACGCTATAGCTTCAATCCGATTGATTCTTAACAAATTAGTATCTGCAATTTGTGAGGGTCGTTCTAGCTATATAAGAAATCGTTGATTATCATTAAGAATAATAAGATTAGTTAATTATTTGGCAACTCCATAGATTTATTGGATCGGTTACTATTTTTGAATTTTTTAAAAGAGATAAAAAAAGTACTGGGGATATTGATATTATGTTATGATGTTATGTAATTTCTTGGTATCGTAAATAAAATATACGATTAATGATTCAAGTTAGTGAGTTGAGAAATAGATGGTTGAATCAAAATAATTCCTTTTTTGAAGTTCAATTTCTGTCAGAGGACAATATGAATGTTATACCATGTTCCATTAAAACACTCAAAGGGTTATACGATATATCGGGTGTAGAAGTAGGCCAACATTTCTATTGGCAAATAGGAGGTTTACAAATCCATGCCCAAGTACTTATCACTTCTTGGGTCGTAATTGCTATCTTATTAGGTTCAGTCATCATAGCTGTTCGGAATCCACAAACCATTCCGACCGACGGTCAGAATTTCTTCGAATATGTCCTTGAATTTATTCGAGATTTGAGCAAAACTCAGATTGGAGAAGAATATGGTCCTTGGGTTCCCTTTATTGGAACTATGTTCTTATTTATTTTTGTTTCTAACTGGTCAGGTGCTCTTTTACCTTGGAAAATCATACAATTACCTCATGGGGAGTTAGCTGCGCCTACGAATGATATAAATACTACTGTTGCTTTAGCTTTACCCACGTCAGCGGCATATTTTTATGCGGGTCTTACCAAAAAAGGATTGGGTTATTTCGGGAAATATATTCAACCAACCCCAGTACTTTTACCAATTAACATCCTAGAAGATTTCACAAAACCTTTATCTCTTAGTTTTCGACTTTTCGGGAATATATTGGCTGATGAATTAGTAGTTGTTGTTCTTGTTTCTTTAGTCCCTTCAGTAGTTCCTATACCTGTTATGCTTCTTGGATTATTTACAAGTGGTATTCAAGCTCTTATTTTTGCAACGTTAGCCGCGGCTTATATAGGTGAATCCATGGAGGGTCATCATTGACTAGTTTTCGAAATAGTCTTTTTTAAGCTTATCCCAATTCATGCATGATTCAAGATAATCCACTTGGTTGGGGAACATAATAGATACAAATACAAATACGTATGAATATACGACCTAGAGTCGTAGGAAAAAAGATAGATGATATTGCGGAATTGTAAAAAAAAAGATGGGTTGGGGGGGTCACACTAGATGTATGTAATCTTTATAAGTCCAGCCCCTGTGTCTGTTTCGAGGAATGATTCTAGAACCCGATTCAATATAAAATGCGGGTGGTTTACGTTATGGAAGAAACAAATGTATATGTGATATTAGATATTTACTAGTTATATAGGACTATTCCTAATATATATATATATTATTATATACCCTATATATATATATTATTGATTTGATTGATTTGATTGCGGTTCACTGCATTTATATAGTTCCAATATAAGTCTTTCTGTTTCGTCTGTGATTGTGGATTGAATGAAATGCAAAAAAGAGATGAACTCAAGGATAGTATCTAGAAGAAAAAAGAAAGGAAAGAAGAATTGAATGAAAGAATGGTTCGAAACAAAGAAATGCAATAACTAGAACCGTATACATATGTATTTACAAAAACTCCATTATGGGTAGAAACTCAAAATGAGATATCGAAATAGTTCTGACGATTCAGTAATATTATCATTTCAATTCGGAGTTTTTAGTTATTTCGACCCGATAGATTTTAATCAGATAGATCTTAATGATAAAATCTTAATGAAAAAAAAAAAATGATAAAAAAAATTAAGTAAAAATTCATTGTTGATTGTATCATTAACCATTTCTTTTTTTTTTGGTGCGAGGAACTTACCATGAATCCACTGATTTCTGCCGCTTCCGTTATTGCTGCTGGATTGGCCGTAGGGCTTGCTTCTATTGGACCTGGAGTTGGTCAAGGTACTGCTGCAGGCCAAGCTGTAGAAGGTATTGCGAGACAACCAGAAGCAGAGGGTAAAATACGAGGTACTTTATTGCTTAGTCTAGCTTTTATGGAAGCTTTAACAATTTATGGACTGGTCGTGGCGTTAGCGCTTTTGTTTGCGAATCCTTTTGTTTAATCCTAGAAATGTAAAAAAGTACCTTACATACTATACTTTTTTTCTTATTTTTTAACTCGCTATACTTTTTTCTTATTTTATTAACTCAGAATTGCTGTTTGCTTCTTCTAATTATATCAACGCTTTACTCCTACAATTATTTATTTGTTGAGACAATACCCCAGGAAAGGAAGGATTGTTTTGAGGATGAGTAATTACTGATCCGCTCGTTTTCTTCCTTCGCGCCCTTAGCTTAGTACAATGGAAACCTTTTTTTTACTTTTTTTAGGAATTGTTTCAACAAACGAGATATTTCACAATTGACATGAGACCCAAGACTTAACCTAATAAGTATTTTATTGGATTGGAAACTTCAAGTAAGAAATTTAAAAATTATCAAATTAAATTACTAGATTTAATCTACTCCCATTAAAAAAAAAATGGAAATAAAATTTATATAATAAAAAGAAATCGATCAAAAAAGGGACAACGAAGTGATACAAAAAGAACTCTGTTCTTTGTTAGTCCTATCTATAAGAGGAGAGCATATGAAAAATGGAACCGATTCTTTCCTTTCCTTGGGTCACTGGCCATCCGCCGGGAGTTTCGGGTTTAATACCGATATTTTAGCAACAAATCCAATAAATCTAAGTGTAGTGCTTGGTGTATTGATTTTTTTTGGAAAGGGGGTGTGTGCGAGTTGTGTATTTCAAGAATAGGTTGGATCCATCCGACTGCACTTTATTTATGGTATTTTATTCATTTTATAGGATAAATAGGAAAAAAAGTGCACGATCTCAACGAATTATTTCTGAATAAATTAAGAAATCATATGTAAGAACCATAGCATTTCGTGACTTATTGGTAAATTTGATTCTCTATCAACCAATAATGTGAGACCATTAACATGGTTAAAGCTAAACTGTTTGAAGTCCAGGCAAAACATGGTACTCTTTCTACCGGTACTAACGTACCGAAATGGTTTAAAAATGAATAGTTGGTAATTTATCTGATATAGAACACTCATATCGATAAAATGATTTGAACCATTTATTAAAAAAATGGGCATCTTGCTCTTTTTTTCCAATGCCGAATCGACGACCTACGTAAGAAAAAAAAATAGGAATTTTTGGATTTGAAGAAAAAAAGGAAATAAAAAAAATATAGAAATAAATTGTAAATTTGAATTTAAAATTAAATAAAGAACAAATCAAATACAAATAAAGAACAAATACAAATAAAGAACAAATACAAATAAAGAAAGAACTTTGCTGACAATTATAGATTTTTGTCTGGTCGGAAGAGTCCTCCTAATATTCTGGTCTTATATCAGTTTCGATGTTTTTGAATATAAACAGAAAAGAGAGGGTAGGCTCATTACATTAAAAAAAAAGATATGGGAATGCCCATAATATAAAATAAATAATTGAGCGTGAGAGCCAAATGAATCGAAAGATTCATGTTTGGTTCGGGAAGAGATTATTGAAGTTGTGAAATTAATGGTAAGATAATCTACTTTCATTAAATGATTTATTAGATAATCGAAAACAGAGGATCTTGAGTACTATTCGAAATTCGGAAGAATTACGTAGAGGGGCCATTGAGCAGCTCGAAAGAGCCAGGACTCGCTTACGGAAAGTAGAAATAGAAGCAGATGAGTATCGAATGAATGGATACTCTGAGATAGAACGAGAAAAAGAAAATTTGATTAATGCTACTTGTGACACTTTGGAACGATTAGAAAATTACAAAAATGAAACCCTTCATTTTGAACAACAAAGAGCGATTAATCAGGTCCGACAACGAGTTTTTCAACA